ATTCATCCGCCTCTTGTTTTCCTTTGATATTTGGATTTTCACTAAAATTTGGATTGATATTCAAATTAAAAAGAAGTAAGTTGCTTGGGATAAACCAAGGTTTCTCTTTATATTTATGATAAAGTATTAAAAACTCTGGAAATAAAAAAACTTTAGGATTCGATATGAGGTGATTTAAGATTAATAATTTTTCATTCATTCCCATCCAATCAAAAAAGACCTTTTTATAATTGATTTTGGAATTTGATTTAATTGGAAGATAAAAAAGACCATTATTATGAGAATTCTCTGTTATTTGGTCCTTATTAGGTTCAACCTGAATATTTGTATTAAATTTCCAACCCAAATATTTTCTATCTGTATTTTTTTCCATATATATAATATCACTTTTTTCTAGATAATTCTTGATAGGAATATTATTGAGTATGTTAAAAAAAGTTTCTTTATTTTTGGTGGAATTTTCTTGCTTCTTTATTGTTTCTAATGGTGATCTATAAATATCAGACTTATTCTTAGTTTCAGAATTCATATATTTATATGAGAAAAGATCATATCTATAGTTTTTTTGAAAATTATCCTCTTTATTTGGTAATAAATATACTTTCAAATTTTGTTTTTTTTTGTAATCCAATAATGGGTCTTTTTCATAGAAATACCCTTTCTTTAAATCATCATTTTGAGACATATGGCATTGATTTATTTGATTTCGCCATTTTTGTGGGACTAATGTAGACCATGTAATCTGAGATAAATCATATTGATAATGACTTCTTAACCAGTTTTTCCATGGATTCTTTTCATAATTTGAAAGTTTGTTATGTCTTACTTTGGAATCAAATATTCCTTGTGTTCCAAAAAAATCCTTTATTTCATTCTTAAGAAAAAAAGATGGTCCATTATATTGAAGAATAGATCTTAACTTATTGAAGTTAATAACTTGGGTTTGTGATAATTTAAAAAATACATATTTTTGTGACAAGTAAGATAAATCAAAAAAAATATGTGGCTTCTGCTTACTATTTCTAAGATTATCAAAAGCCTTTTTTATAGTCATAGGCGAAATGAAGTCAATTTTATTTTGTTTTTTTTTATTAATTCTTGCTTTATCTTTATTTATTTCATTATTGTCAATGTATTTTTCAAGAATTTTTTTTGTTGATTCCATAAAAAGTTGTAGAGAAATTCTGCGCATATTAATTATACATAAAAAGATATCTACGTATATTTTTTCAATGCAAAATTGAAATATTAATTCAATATTTTTTCTTTTTAATATTTTCCAAATTTTTGGGGGTGATTCTCGATTATTCTTTTTATTTTTTTTCATTATTTCTATTTGATTTCTGATTGTGTTTCTTCTATCAATTCTATGTTTAATCTCTTCTTTTGCCTGTGAATAATCTCTAGATTTATTTTGACTAAATGATTCATGAATTATCTGAGTGCTGATTATCGAATCCTTTTCTGTTTGAGTTTCACTTGATTCATATATTTCTCTCGGTATAAATAATGGAATTTTCTTTCCTTTTAAAAGTATTTGTTTTAAAAAGAAAAATGCTTTTTCTTGTTGCTTTGTTATTTTTTTTAAAACTCTTTGAACTCTAAAATTAAAATTTCTTATTTCGACTTTGTAGTCTATATCTTTAAAAACGGGTTCAAAAAAGGAAGGTGTTTTTCGAGGAGGACCAAAAGGATATTCTGTTTCCATTCCCAAAACTGTTAAAAAACAAGAATCAAAATCATCTTGTTGCTTTCGATCTCTATCAGAGAGTCGTAGCTTAGATCCGTGCCACGGTTTCAAATGAAAAGGATATAAGATTTTGATCTGAAAACCTTCTATTAACCAATTTTTAGGAAATTCTGTTTTGGAGAATTGAAGACCATTATAGCTGCACTTTAAATAAATTTCTCTATTCCAATCTTGGAAATCCTCATACCATTCCGGAGATTGCCGTAATAAAATACGGCCAATATTCTTAGCTATTATCAATAAGGGTAATTTAATATACCTTCTAAAAATTGATTGTGCTAGTAACAGAATACTTCTTGTTTTTTGTGCATATGGAATGTTTTCCCAGAATTCCATTGCGTCTTCCTGGTTGTTTTTTTTTATTTGGAATTGTTGATCTAAAATTTCAAATTCTGACTTTTTACCCAACCAATCTCTAATATTAAAAAAAAGATTCATTAGGTCGGATATAGGAAAAGGAAAATCTTCCATTTTTTCCAAAAAAAGAGGGGAATGGGGATTTCCTTGAGACGGTCCCCAAATAACCATTTTACGCCTTTGACTGCGCATAGATCCTTTGATTACGGCTCGACGAAAATCTGGTTCTTCCAAATAACTTATAAAACCCGAATCTCTATTAAATTTTGTATAAAGATTATAATTCTTGAAATTAGATTTCTTAAAACTTCGTTTGGAACGAGTTAAAAAATCTATACGTTTAAATTTTCTTGTTCGAAGCTGGTGATCCAGCCCTTGCATTATGCCTTGTTC